GGGTGCTCCTAGGTGTGTGTAGGGGTTGTGTTTGTTCGCGAGAATGGATTCCTCGTCAAGTCAGTTTGGGGGGTGTGGACACACTTGCGCGAATTCGGGTAACGGCTACAAGGGAGAAATCGAAAGGAAACTGTATCCGACCAGGGATGGACGTAAACTCGTAAGCTACCGAGGGTAGGGATAATCGTCCAGGTCTTATTGTGAAACAAAAAAGCCGCCCCGCCACGGCAGGCGGGTTGGTTCCTCTGTCGTCGCCGGGGAGCTCTTAGTGAGGAGACCTAAGGATAAGTTGCTAAAACAAACGGGAGGGGAGGATCGACCCGTTCAGTATAATTCCGAAGAAAGACTGTTGGCAGCAGGTGTTGACATTTATTTTGCTCCCTTCAAAAGGAAATGCGGGCGGGGTTAAGCTCGGCAGAGGGTTAATGGGGTAGGGTCCTGCCCTTAAGATTCAGATAAGAAAAGAGTTCCAAACCTTTATGCATGCACCTCCGTATAAGTGCTGCGTACAAGTTCCGGCTAGGATAATTGGGAAAGATCAAACCAATTTGAAGCGCTCACATCACACACAGTAGTAGTAGCGTAAAGGCCGTAAGTCGGGGGCGGCCATAACATAAAGTTATTACTTTCACATCTCTCTCTAGATATCTTTAGATAAAAAGAGAAAGAGAGAGAGATCCGCTGCGTGAGCAACCCGACTGTGCGTTACATGTGCTCTACAGGCCGCACTCCACCTTTCTTCCCAACGAGCCCATTTTTCTTTTGATTTGGAAGACGGGCGTTGCGTTCGGTTCGAAAGGCATGGTTTTCAGTATGTCTCCAGATAGAGGGCCCCACTAGTCCGGCTAGCTAGTGAGCGGTTCTTTCGGGTGAGAAGCGGGCCGGGCCCCACGGGCGGGCGTCTCCCGCAACGCAAGCTGCATTGTTCGCCACCACCCGAGAAGCAAAAGATTCGAGAGTCCAGGCTGAAAATACATGCATAGATAGTGGTCTAATGACAAAGGCCGACGACGGAAGCTCGGGACGGAGCCGTATGATGCGGAAGTCTCACGTACGGTTCCCTGAGAAGGGAGTGGCTACCTACTGGAGCTTCGACCAACCACCACCGGTCAATTCCGCTTTGGGGCCACCCCTTACTCTACCATTATTATAGGGGTATGGGGTTCGAGACAAAGAAAGATCAAGGCAGCATATCAGTTTTTCCTTTATACTTTACTTGGATCTGTTTTTATGCTATTAGCTATTCTGTTGATTCTTCTCCAAACAGGAACCACCGATTTACAAATATCATTAACCACAGAATTTAGTGAGCGGCGCCAAATCTTTCTATGGATTGCTTCTTTCGCCTCTTTCGCCGTCAAAGTGCCTATGGTACCAGTTCATATTTGGTTACCCGAAGCTCATGTAGAGGCACCTACGGCAGGATCCGTCATCTTGGCAGGAATTCCTTTAAAATTGGGAACCCACGGGTTTTTAAGATTTTCAATACCCATGTTTCCCGAAGCGACACTTTGTTCCACTCCTTTCATTTATACTCCAAGCGCGATTGCTATAATATATACTTCCTTGACCACTTCAAGACAGATCGATCTTAAGAAGATCATTGCTTACTCCTCAGTAGCCCATATGAATCTGGTGACTATTGGTATGTTTAGTCGGGCGGCGGCCGTTAGGTCACCTATTTTGAGTTATGGACACACAAGGCCAAAACATGTGTGCCGGGCGTGCGACCCATCAACCTACTAGCAATGGGGGAGAAAACATAGCATGTCGCAACAAAAGCTTGATTCGAGGCGTCAGCAAAACAAAACACTGCCGTCTCTTTCAAAAACAAAAGCCCCTTAGCGCCCCGGGACGGGAGTGGGGGACGGCCCTACGCGCAGGCAACAGCAGCACCGGCGCTACGAAGTCAGAATCGAACCCTTCTGTTGGCTTTCCCAATTCATTCGTGAATAAGAATTCAAGGGCTAGAAGCGCTCGCTTCTAGCCGCTTCGCCTGCTTCTTATTATGGCGGTTGGCGTGGCGGAAATGAACGAAAAGCGATATGAACGTGCAATTTTCAAATAGATTGATAGATAGCCTGATCTGTTCTGATGGATCGAAAGAGTAGGAATGGATAGAGAGGGAATCCATCAATAATAAGGGGAAATCTCCTATTTTTATCTATAGATGAGACAACCATCTATTCTTGATCCATCAGAAAGAAATCGATATGTATCTGATGGAGTCTACTACATCGTACGTAGAACGCCCAAGCGCTTTTAAGGCCTGCTCAGTCAGTTCTCTTATCCATCGGTCCAATGCACTGGGCTCATCTCATGGAGGGAAAAGCCAAAATGTAGTTGTGTTGTTGTTCGCCGCCTCGACGCATTCCCTTCTCTCCCCGGCATCGTCCCACACAGAAAGAAAGAGCGCAGAGCCCCGGCCCGACCTGTAGGTCCGCTAACGTAAAGCGAGGAGTTTAGCCTGAACCGGCAAACCGAAGTAACTTTCGGAACCATACTTCCTACAGCTAACACGTGTCCAGTTCAGCGGGAACGCGCAGCGCAAACGAACGTGAGCTGCTATACCGAATCCCCCGCCGGCCATCGGGGACCGAGTGGTAAAGCCATGATCCGCAGGGGAACGGATCACTCATTCTTCCATTGGGGACAGGTGCACGAACGACAACTCCAAACGTCACACATCCGTCGCCTACCTACCGTTTAGGTGGCACCAGCGAGATCCAGCTAAGGTAAGGAACTTCGTGTCGCGGCTGCTCCACTCCGCCGCGGTCCCATGAGCTGAACTTCGTTGCCTTCCCGCGCGCGAAGCGGATGGGTGCCGCGCTGCGGGTCAGTTTCGGGGCGGGGGGGCAAATAGAGACCAGAAGAATGATTCATTTGGATCGACGAGCTTTTTCAGCCCCAAAACTAAGAATCAATGGAATGTCTGTCTATCCATGAATATCTATTCTATCTGTATATCTAGGGAATCACTTTATACATATAAAATTATATTATGGCATGATATGATCGCCTAGCTGTAGCCGCATATCAGCTGCGCTCAACATGCGGGATTTCTGTTGGATCAGATCTTTCGCTTTGACGGAAGCTTTTGGACCTAGCGAAAGGACTTTAAGCCTTTGCGCAAGCAAGCGCGAGAGAAGCAAGCAAAGTAGAAGCTTTGCCAGAAGCAAGACGAGGAAGCGGAGCAAGCCCCCCGACCGACTAAAATACAACAGTCGCGACCTACTTTGATTCAAAAGAAAGGCGAAGGGTTTGGCAACAAGCAAACGGCTTTCTATCATAGTTGCAAGAGTTCCAAACCTTAACTACTTAAGTACCAAAGGCTGCTTTCGGTTGGTTTCATAAGGGGGCTGTTCACTACAAGCTATCAGTGCTGTCTTAGATTGAACGGCAATAAGATAAGTCGACGTTCAATCTCTAGGGCGGGTTTCCGCTGAGAACGGAATAGTGTTCGTGTCCAAAGGCGAACAACGCCCTAGCTTCTAGAGTTCGCTGCTTTTCCCAGGCCGGAGAAGGTCTTATACCGCTCGCCTTTGTTTGATATGTTCATTCAGTACCAATACAAACTACAACTACACAAAAAAAAGGAAGGGCCGCTATAGAAGCTAAAAGTAGCCTATAGTAGAGTAGTCGGCCTAACAAAAGCGTCACGGCAACATAAAATTCCCCTTATGAATGTAATCTTAAGTAGGGGGCTTAGGCCGCCCGCCTACCAATCAAAGAGGCTGAGAGTAAGCATAAGCTCACCCGTAAGCTCTTCGAGCTTCCCTTCATTCGCTTCGCGGGAGCCGCACAGCACATAGCTGGAAGTCAGAGGGCCCATACTACCTGCCTAACCCCTCGCTCCGAGGGACCGTAGATCGGAAAGCGCCTTCTAAACCATCCCATTTATCCAAAAGAGAAGGGAAGGGGCCTATTTACTTGCATGACCCCTGCAGATTTTACCCTATCTACACCCGGAGCCAATCTCCTATCGGTCCTGCCGCCACGCCGCAGAACGGGAGCTCGTGTGGAACCTTTTATTTCTGGCGTAACAGCGGTGGCACGTAACAAAATATTACGGTCGCGTAACATAAGGGCCGGAGGTACGGTAAACTCGGCCAAAATATGACACCTAAAGGGCCGGGCGCGCACAATCCTATCCTATCCGAGTCCGAGTTTACCCCTTGCACTTCGGACAGCCGTCCGTAGCATCATAAGGAGGACCTCCCTTTCGAGGTAAAAAAATGGTACGGTACATAGGAGGCTGGTCTTTCTCAACGTGGTGTATAGCACGAAAAACCTTTCGATACAAGAAGGGGCCGTTCACAACATGAAAGAAGAGAAGAAAGAAAGGAGTGATTCTCTTCTTTCTCTTTCTCGAGGGGGAAAGATAAATAGGGTCTTATAGAGGGAGTAAACTAGCTCGACCAAAGGGAGAGGGAGGGGGAGGGGAAAGGATTGGGCCTACCTATCCCGATAGGACCTCATAAAGGAACGGGAGCTGTTGAGAGGTTCCATATTGCCGAGCCGAAGGGCAGCACTTCTGTACGTCATCGTAGTATGTCACGTCGTCTCGTCCCCGCTTGCATTGAAGAGTACCTATGCACTATTTCCGGTTCACTGATAAGGAAGATAGAGTTGGGGTGGGGGTCTACGATGTGATACTCAAGTATGACCCGGGGAGATACATGCTAACTATGGGTAGGAAGCAGGAACCATTATGTAAATAATTTCAGGGAGTTACAGATCTCTTATACTACCATCGATCGACAGAGCGGAACGACTAGAAAAAGAAGTGAAGTTAGAAAGCCGTATGATAGGTGGTAACTATCTTGTACGGTTCGGGGGGTAATCGGCGTACTCCGATCAGTGGGGGAGAATCTTTGGCTCTATCGAACATACAGGGAATTGGAGGTAGCATTCTACCGATGTTAAGTCATGGACTGGTTCCTTCAGCCCTTTTTCTATGTGTTGGTGTTCTATATGACCGACATAAGACTCGACTTGTTAGATATTACGGAGGTTCAGTGAGCACCATGCCGAATCTCTCTACCATTTCCTTCTCTTCCACTTTGGCCAATATGAGTTCACCCGGTACTAGCAGCTTTATCGGGGAATTTCCCATCTTAGTAGGAGCTTTCCAAAGAAATAGCTTAGTAGCCACATTAGCAGCGCTTGGGATGATTTTAGGCGCAGCGTATTCCCTTTGGCTATATAATCGTTTGGTTTCTGGAAATTTAAAACCGGATTTCCTCCATAAATTCTCCGATCCAAATGGCAGAGAAGTTTCCATATTTATACCTTTTCTTGTTGGAGGGGCGACCGTCCGTTGAACTACCAAAGAAAAAAAGGGTAAACCAATGTGATCATGACATTGTAGGTGCTTGCGATGGGACGGATGCGACTTCCCTCAGTTGGTTTGGGTGGCATAGCCCGTTGCAGAAGTCCCCCCTTTTTTTGATCCATTTCTTTAGTCTTTAGGGAGCCAAAGCTTTACTTTACTAATAAAATAAGGCTCGCGCAGGGGCGCTCACGTTTTTTGGCTAAGCCGTATCTTGCTGGGTGGGACCGAGATAAAGAAAGGACGGGGGGCAACCGTACATGGTACTTCTCGACCGTGTCTCCGAGGGACAGTTGAACGAGCGATTCATGAATGCAGCCGGGTTGGACGAGCCAATAACTCGAACGCGTTCGGTCTGCTTTTTGAGCAAGAATCACAGCGTTACCTTACCTTCACCATGATACGGACTCCAAGTTCTTATGGCAGAGCACGAGGTGATTTATCATCAATATGATGATGGGAATGGAAACCAGAAGCACGACCGGGGTCTTCGTGGTCCAAGATAAACCATCAATAACAGTAACGTAAGCATGAGACTTTTTGGTAGTACCGGTGAACCAGACGGCCGCGGCGATGGAATCTGGGACGGAGGACTCGTAGTATCTCTCTAGATCTGGCAAAAGCGAAAGACTCCCTAACGTAATTCGAATGGGGGCTAACCTGACCGCTGAGCCCACCCTGGCCTCGCACCCGTGGTTGCGAGCTGGAGCTGCCATAGCTTATGGCTAGAGCAATGGGAGGGGGCCCTGGCGGAGAGAACAGTAAGGAGAATGGGCGCTCCGCCCGCTTTTCGGGCGGCAGGAGCTGCGGGCAAGTGCTTGGTAGGCCAACAGCCCAGTGAACCGGGCGGGGCACTCGACGAAAGGGGAGCACACTGAGCAAGTACGAGAAAATTTCCCCGCTCCACTTTATTAAAAGCAAGGACCACTACGGGAGGTCAAACCAAGGACCTATGGAAGTCGGGGCTCGTCCCCGGTCAATATTGGATCAAACAATAGGGGGCCGTAGCACTGACCTCTTTTTTATTGATTCAATACAATAGGGGAAAAGATCATACAGTTCCCTACCGAGACAACAGAAACTCTCAACGGATCCTCCGCGCGCTGGGCATACCTCTTCTGTGCGTCTTTCTCGTGGCGGGAACAGAACAACAGGGAAAGACCCGGCCGACCTGCCCAGGGCTCGAGGGTGAGCTTTATTTAAGAGAGAATGGGGAGTGAATCGAAAGGCTTCCGTTTCCGTTCTTGGTTTGGGGGCTTTCGGGCTCCTCTCGATCTTATTCGTAGTTGGGAGGGGGGAAGGAGTCTAAATCAATGGACATTAATGAACCATCATTGATGGACGTTGCACATGACACGATCAATTCGACTCAAGGTCCGGCGCTAATAGAAGTAGCTGACTCTCCTAGCAGCGACGGAAAAGGGCAGTACTTTTTTCGTAGTAATAGTGGGCGGGTCTCATGAGATCTTTTCTAGGATTCCTTATCACGCCACGCACGTAGATCTTTCCATTGATAGGTAAGAGGGCTCCTCTCTTAGCGTTTCACACTAAGCAAGTAAACTACCTCTCCCTCTCCCTCTCCTATGGTCGAGTGAGTCCCTACCTATGGTCGAGCAAGTTTCACTCCCTCTCCTATGGTCGAGTGAGTCCCTACCTATGGTCGAGCTTGTTTTCTTTCAGAACCTTAGCGCAAGCACTAAGTAAGCAAGCTACCTTGAACAGACTCTTAAAGGTTAGGTTACTACCTGCCTCTACGGAAGAGGTGTACTTTGTACCGCCCGGAGGTCATATAGATCGAAACCCAGAGCGATAAGAACGAAAGTTCTACCCACAGCTACAACCACTGGCGCTTCAAAAGGCTTCGTAGATTCTAAGGGCGCTACTGAAAGCCTTTTTTTAGGTCGTGTAATAGGAAGGTAAGGTGTAAGCCTCGAAAGCCTTTGGTACTTCGGTAGGGCGAGCAGCCCTTAAACCAAAAAAGGTTTGGAACCCTTCCCCTATTTCTGCATTTCATTCTCTAGCCTCAAACAAAATTAGAAAAAAGGAGAGGCCTTCGCATTCCTAATCCGGTGGGGGGCCGGACGGCTTTGTTTGCCCCAGCTTGGCGAATCGCATCCCCGCGCAACGACATTGTTTGTGCGCCCCTTACCGTTCTCGCTCAGTGTTTGCAACGGCTGGGGAGGCAGTCGTAGAAGCGAAGCCTATCGCCACGCCGACCATCAAATACGAGATTGGGCCCCTTCTCAAAGATTTGATGGAATGGCCCAGCCCACCCAAGAGCGCTTATGTCATGTCATATGGGAACTCATGGCTGGAAACAATCCTTATGGTTTTGGTATCCGGTAGGAATAATAAAAATCAAAGTCCAGGTTGGTTGGTGAGCCTAGTGATAGGAGACTATCTAGCTTGGTTCGGAGAGCACTTGTTGGGTTAAAGATTTTTTTTGCTAAATGTTACGGCCTAAATGCTGAACTATTGACCCTACTTGTTCGGATGGGTGTTCACCCCAAAGTGTTCCCGGATTGCATGCATACATCCGTAAGTAACTTAGTGCAACATGGCAAATTTCATTGAGAGGAATCAGCAAAGAAAAGAAAAACGGGTCAACATCTTATTAAGATTTGATCGTTGCATTACTGTGAGATGCCCAAAGACTCCCAGGTATTTGTGTCTCCGAATACCTCTCGAGATGTGTTAAATAAAGTTAATTGTAGGGATGCCTGTCACAAAGAACTCGGGGAAGTATCTTGGCGTGCCACTAATTCATGAAAGGGTTTCTCGGAGAACTTATGCAGATTTTTTAGAGAAAGTGCAAGGGGTTGGAAAGCAAAATTGTTGAATATGGCGGTACAGGGATATTCAAAGCATCTAGGAAGAAAGGACGAGCGCTGCGGATATGGCTAAAACAGCGGATACGTTCTAAACCGATTCTTTCACAACTTATTAGATCACCCCCGGTTCACTTCACTCCCTAAAGGCGGATTAAGACTAAGGTAGGCAAGGAAAGAGATATTCAATCAACCAAGCAAAGAACCGATACCACTACCACAGTCTTCACCAGGAAGGAAGAGAGTCGAGACAGAAAGCCAAGACAGTCATCCAGGCATTGGTTACAGACAGGCAGACCAGAGATCGAAAGAGTCAAAGCCAAGGAGGAAAGGGAAAGCCGAGAAGACCGTATTCAATAGGACCGGTTATGAACCCAAGAGCGGATAGGAGTACTCATACTCAAGGACCGGAAGCTCTCACAGCGTCAAGGCAAAGAATCACTCCTATTGGAAGAAGAGCGTTTACGATCAGAGCGGAGGGAATGAAATAGCAGCTACTTCTGTGCGTGGCTATCTTCTCCTATTGATTAACGTCCTTCAAAGAGCGTATTCTATTCCTTCTGTCCGTGGGTGTGGGACTAGTGCAATCATTCCCTTCCTCACAGCTCCTTCTTCTTCTTCATCACCAGGAGTTGATTCAATTGCTAAGAAGGCATTTCCTCCAAGAGTTTCTTCTTTCACAACAACCATGGCATGACTTATTATAGGATTCATCTTTTTCACTCACCATCAACAGGAAAGGACAGTGTGGCATACTCTTATATACGATGAATGTGCAGCTAGGAGAGCAGCTACTTCTGAACTTTCTAACTTCAGCTAGCTGACTGGTTTACTACTGGCTTTCAACCCTTGGGCAGCTATCCTTGGCATGCGTGCTACTGGCCCGCCTACTGAACTCCTACTGTCCTGCTACCAAGCATTCTCTCTTTACTCGCCTAAGGGTGCACTAAGAAAGATTGCTACAACGACAAAAGGAAAGAGTATATACACCCATAAATCGTAGACCGGAACTTCCCCCTTTCCTTTGCAATGACTCCTCTTTTGCTCATGACCTAGCTCGTTTGATAAACAGTTATCGGTAGGCCATTCAATACTCTCGGTTGTCAAAGAACTCCTAGCTCTCGGTTGCAGCGGATACTAGCAGCGTTTACTTGCAGCGTTTCGCTATCCGCTGTTCTTCTAAGCGCTGTTCTATAGAAGGTTAGAGTCTAAGAAGGAAAGCCCTCCTTCCTCTCTCGGGAGGCAGACCACGTTCCAAGCCACCTTGGCAGCCTTAGAGATCCCAACTGCACCATGCCAGAGGAAAGATCTGAGGATCTGGTCAATAACCTTGCACACCTCCTTCGGCAAAATGAAAATGCTACTCCAGTAGACCTGAATACTGAACAACACTGATCTGATGAGCTGAAGTCTACCCGCATAGGAAAGCCGTTTGCTAGTCCAAGATTCAACCCTGTTGGTAATCTTATCAATGAGAGGCCTACAGTCTCTGGCTGTGAGTCTAGTAGAAATAAGGGGCACTCCAAGAAACTTGATGGGCAAGGTCCCTTCTTTGAAGCCAAAAAGGTTCTCAACATTGTGCTTAGTATCTTCATCCATCCCAGCACTGAAAAATTTGTTTTTGTCAGGCGCTCGGAGAGCCCTGAGAGAGCAGAAAAGGAATCAAAACTCTCTTTAATGACAGAGGCTGATTTGGATTGGAGATCTCCTTGGCAGAATAACAGGAGATCATCAGCAAAACAAAGGTGAGTCAAATCCAGCTTAGCACATCTCGGGTGGTGAGAGAACCCTCCATTACTAGAAGCTTTGACAAGGATCCTGGAAAAGACTTCCATAGCAAGAACAAACAGATAGGGGGAAAGTGGATCCCCTTGTCTCAGCCCCTTCCCTCCGGAGAAATAGCCCTCAAGCCCCCCATTGATGGAGACCGAGAACTTGGGGGTGGTGATACAAGCCGCAATGCATTCAATCAGATGGGCAAGAAGGTCAACAGCTTTCAAAATCCCCAGAATGAAATCCCAATGCACTGAGTCGTAGGCTTTCTTCAAATCCATTTTGATGGCACACCGAGGCTTCCCTGTCTTCCTGTGGTAGTTTATAAGAAGTTCCTGAGCCAAAAGGACATTCTCTTTAATCTTCCTCCCTTCAACAAAAGCAGACTGGGTGGGGCTAATGATCTTGGGAAGCAAGCCTTTGATCCTATTAGCAATCAACTTGGTAATACACTTATAGATCGTATTGCAGCAGGAAATAGGCCGAAAATCTCCCATGACTGTAGGATTAGGCACTTTAGGTACCAAAACCATGATAGTGGAGTTAACTTCCCTTAGAAGCTTGCCTGAAGCAAAGAAAGACTTTACGGCTTCTATCACATCCTGACTCACAATCTCCCAAGCACTTTTGAAGAAGTGGGCAGAATACCCATCAGGGCCCGGGGCCTTGTTACTGTTAAGGGAGAACATAGTTCTTTTCATTTCCTCTGCTTCTACGGGAAGGGACAAAAGGCATCCGTCCTCCTGGGAAAAGGTGAAATAAAAAATCCCTCGAATCTCTGCCACCCTTTCCAAAGTAGGGTCACCACCAAAAAGATGCTGGAAAAAGGAGACAGCCTCTTGACTAACAGCTTTATGGTCTGTAAACTTATCCCCCTCGGCATTGTAAACACTCAACAATCTGTTCTTGGACTGCCTAGCCCTCACCACCTTGTGAAAAAACCCTGTGTTACTATCCCCCAGCTTCAGTCACTGAATTCTGGACTTCTGTTTGAGGGAGGCCTCTTCCATAAGAGTGAAATGAGTAAAAACTTTCAAACTCTCTTTTTCCGCATTAGCTAGGTCAGAGTTGGAAGGATCCTGCAAGTGGAGTAACTGCAATCTAGTAAGGTCCTCTCTAGCTTGGGCAACCTTAGAGTTGATGCTACCATAGTGTTTGGAATTAAAGATCTTCAATTCAGGCTTGAGACCTTTCAGCTTGGTGCACAGCCTGAACATAGGTGGGCTAAAGCCCTCCACTGGAGTACTCAAAACTTGCTCAACCAAAGGGGCAAACTCTTCGTGGGAGGTCCATAAATTAAAAAAAAGGAAAGGCTTCTTCCCTGTGACCAACTTCTGCCTGATGGTAACTATCCCCCGGGTATGATCAGAAAGACCTGGCCCTGTGAAGTCTGCTTCAGAGTTCGGGAAGGTAGCAAGCCAACTGTCATTAACCAACACTCTGTCAAGCTTCCTGGCAATAATCTGCTCACTATCTCTGCGGTTGGACCAAGTATAGAGCGGGCCCTTAAAAGGGAGGTCAAACAGATCTATATCTAACAAGCATTGGTGGAGGTCAGTATTATGGCTTCTCCCACTCCCACCCATCTTTTCCTCATGGAATCTAGAAGAATTCAAATCTCCCATAACAATCCAGGCTTGGTCAATCACTACACTGCTCATTCTCTTCAAATCAGCCCCCTCAGATTAACTTCATTCGAACTATAACAAACGGCGGACACCCTGAAATCCCCTTTCTGATTGATGAAGCTGCAAAACACATGGATAATCTGATCACTTCTGTACATAGGGGTCACTTTTAGAATCAACGGATCCCAACCAACCCAAATTCTGCCCAACAATGCATGGTCATAATTATCAAAAACCTCCCAATCCCCAAAAACTTTCCTGCTAATCATGTCTTTATTGATGGATCTTACTTCAGTTTCCACAAGGCCACACAAACTAAGATTATTATTCTTTAGGAGATGTCTAACCTCCCTTTGTTTTGAGGGCGGATCTACGCCCAACCTCACATCCCAGCAACCGAGACTAATCATAAAGGGGCGGTTTTGGGAAGGACCCCCTCCCCCTTTGGGGCTGCTACTTCCCCAAGCTTTCCTATTTTTCTTTTTGGCTTTCTTGCCTTTCCTTTGGCCCCCTACATTCGATTCAGAAGAGAAAAATGCTCCCGAGGACTCTAAGACAAAAAGTATAAAGTCCTCCTGCTGGATACCCCTAGGTGTATGAATTTCCCCCTCTTCCACGACCCCCTCTGAATCTAGGACAGTGAACAAATTTGCCTTCCGAGCCCCCTATGTTGTAGTGGTTGGGGCAGCTTCCCCTTCGTCCAATACCGGCCGCTCTTATTCTCATCGAGATTACCATGTCACGAACTTGATTTGAACCAGCACCCCGGACTTCCCCAGCGAACTTCCTTTTTTATTCTGATCGTGACTTTGGTTACCCGGTTCCCCACGCGGCGAATGGGTACGTCCGGGGTCGATCGTATAGATCGACGCAAAAAAAAATTATTTTAACGAATCGTGCCGCCGAACAAACCTCACCCTAACCACATAAAGCCAGAAAATTAGTGGCAGTTTCAAACCAACAAGAATTCCCAGAAAGTGCTAAATCAGCACTTAGATCCACTAAAAAGTCAATATCACGAAAAAGTGCTTTGTCGTTCGCAATAACATGCTTTAAAATTTTATATGTGGTCCAAGTGGGAGGTAGTATAATATTATGTTGCTCAAAAAGGAGATTAAGTTGTTCTACTATGGTGAATTGCAAAAAATTCACAGTTTCTCCTTTTAGAATGGGGTCATGTGAACGCTCCAAGCTGCTGCTTATGGCAGATACCAGGTGGCCGTTAAGCCTAATTTGTAATAGGGAATGCATGGTTTGGTTGGTGTATTATCGCTCTGCCCCCCCCCCAAAAAAAAAGAGGAGAGACTTGTTCTTGCTCTCCAAGACGGAAATAAAATCGCCGGTTGGGTTGGCCCAACCAAGAAAGACATGGGAAGGAATGGAAAACAAACTCTCATGTTGATCTTCTATATGCAAATTCAGTACTTCGTAATCTCCTGCGGAGCCTTCGCTTCTCCACATGGGCACCTTCGGTGCCTCACGACTACTTTGACTTCGTAACCTGCAGCTGATCCCAAACCCTTTTCTTTACTTACATAAGGGACTTGCCTGTTTAAGGAATGAATAGGATGGAAAGGGGGATCTCATCAGGTCTGTGCTTGCCACTAGATATCATCTGAATGGACGCTTTCTGGTAATAGAAACCCCATTTCGGCCCCTTCTCCCGTTGGGCACTACCTCCGATGGGTAAAGATACCCGTAGGACCATTCCGGCTGTTTTTCAAGCCTCCCCTCACGCCTTTGGCGCCTCTGATGCATCTGATCGAGACAGAGCTCGAAACGTCTGGGCTTCGGATTGATCTTAATCACATTGGGATGGTACGGGGGAACAAGATGGACTCGGTTAGGTCACCCCCGAGTCCTTTTGCTGGAAGTTCGAATGGCTTCTAGTATGGATGTGTCTCGGCTTCGCCTGACGCTCAAGATCGTCTCAATCCCCTCTCCCTAATGGTATGGTCGAGCAATCTCCCGCTGGTTGAGTGCGAAACCCTCTGCTTGCGGAGATCGAAGGCAGGATTATAAAAAGTTTTCCAAGCTTTGGGTTAGGATTGTTCTCTCGAGACCATAGTGGGAATTCCTTAACAACAACATTTTGTGTAAACATGAGGTTACGAAGTAAACGCAGTGAGGTGGAAGTGAAGTGGGCAATCTTTGCCACTGTTGACTTGAACCAGCGTCCAGATATGGAGGGTTGGCTTAGCGGCAAACCAAGTTTGGAGAACAAAAGCCAAACAGGGGCATCCTACCTTTCGTCGCCCTTACGGACCCTACGTCTGTGAAATGACGGAATGATACGAGGGATCCCCCGACGAGTCAGGGAGACGAGAGGAGACTGAGGCAGGACGGTAGTCCTGAGAAAGATCCTGCTGCGAACAGCTCTGTGGCTGGACAGGAGAGAGGTCAACAGCGGCAAGGATAGGAAACTGACCCATATACGTGCGAGGTTTGGAACCCAACAAGCGAGAAACTTTACTTAGTTTAGGAACTCGTCCATCCACGGGACACCTTTCGTAGTGAGGGAACTCCTCTGTTTTTAGCTTGACGAGCGTCTTTAGTTTCCGAAAAACGCATAAACCCCAGGATTTTCGTAAAAGAAAGAGGGACGAGTGACAAGGGACTTGAGTGACTCGCCCTAATCAAAAAGCGGGAGAGGGGCGAAGAAACTCGATCAGCTACTAGAGACGAGCAAGGGCCAGGGACGCGCTCGACGAGCAGACGAGGGACGAGTGGTAGGAGCCGACAAATAGTAGTGCCGGTTCAGTGAAGTCAAGTCTTTACGTCTATAGGGGCTCCCTGACGATCCCGAACCTTCCAAAAGCGGGGGGGTATGTGTTGTTTCTTGGCACTCTCTTTCTTTGTTATGCCAACCTAAAAAGAGATAGGGATACGGGGCTTGACTTGAAAACAAACAACTGGCGCTGCCCCCCGCAGATAGGGCACTTTTTGCCCTCCTTAACCTAAGCCCAGGATACGAAAAAAATGCCTCCCCGCTAAAAAGAACGATTGAGAGTGGATTTCTGGTTCGATAGTGTCGAGAAGGTATTAGCCACCGGTGACCGTGCTTTCGTAAAAGCACCATTGGGTGGTGGTTCCTCTCTTTTCTCTTGAACCCCAAACAAAAAATAGATCTCGCCATCAGCTCGACTAAGAGTTCCTAATCTAAAAAGTAAACTGAACTTGACTTAAGACGAAGGAACCGAGTGCCGAAAAAAAACAGGTTTCTTAAGGCTTCAAACTACTAGTCATTAAGACTACTATGAAAGAAAAGTAAGGAAGTCCTTTTCTTGACTTGGCCCGCGTGCATTATACCTACAGCCTTTTAAAAGAACTTGATTTCAATTTCAACAAAGCAAAGAAACGAAAGCATAACTCTTTGCTTGTTGTCCTCTTACTCTTTTAGCCTGCCTTGTGGAGGTCTCCTGGGTGTCTACGGCAGATCCGATCAGTCTCGTGATGAAGAGAAATCTTTTCCGATCTTCCACTAAGAAATAAGAAAGGTATCGTCACGACAACTAAATTTGCCCGGTAAACTACTCCGGGGCTCCCCATGGTTTAGTAAAAAGGAAGGGAGATTTTTTCTTCATCCGGGGGTCATTTCATTCATTATGAACTAAAAAATGTAAGGCCGATTAGTGAGGTCTTAAAAACTTCATACAATGAATGATCGGCAATTCTATTTGTGCTTTCAGCAAGTAGGCGACGCGAATCTATGGTTTCTATCAATCGGATACCATACCAATTGCTTGGACGCGTTTGAAAGCCTCGAGATGACTTGCAGAAAAAATGCTTTCTAGGGTTTTCTTGTGTCTCCGTAACAAATGGTCCATTTATTGATGGGCGAACGACGGGAATTGAACCCGCGCATGGTGGATTCACAATCCACTGCCTTGATCCACTTGGCTACATCCGCCCCTACCCCCCGCACAGGTTTAAGTCTCTATCTACGATCAGACCCTTTCCCCCATATGACCGCTATCAAAGAGAAGCTTTTTCCTATACTATAGTTGCAAGTCTATTGTTGTGTTTTGGAATTAGGGGAAGCAAAGCTTCAACAAGTAGAAGCTTCCTGGCAAAGCTTCAAACAAAGAGGTTGGGCTGTTCACTTCATTGATTTTACTTAACTTTACTTAAGATTAAAGATAGGGGCCGGGCGGGCAGTGAAGGCTCGTTTAGTAGACAGCACGGCTTTGACGAGCAGCAAGCACCTACTCCTAACAAAATGAAAAGCAGCAAGCGGAGCGGAGCTTGAAGAAGCGAGCCCCTTTCAGAGAAAGCCATTGCGCGCTAGCCCCCTGTATGGGGCTCCAAACCTGCGCACCCCTAAACTACAACAAGCTTTGAAGCCCCTACTTATTTATGGGATATTTTAAGAAGCCCCTTTCTACAAAACAAACCTTTCTATAATATAAGGGAAGCTCGAAGAGCTTTCTTCGCATGCTTGAGCGCATCTTTCCCCTTTCTATTAGTAAGGTTTTCAAAAGGTAGTTTACTTGCTTACTTGTTAGAGTAAGGAGAAACTTTAGTTTTTTTATTGCAGGGGCGCTAACGAGCAAGAAAAGGCCCCTTACTATTATAGATAGGCTAAGGCGCCTTTACTAATATTATAATAGAAGGCGCTTCTTTTTCAAAGTCAAGTTTCTCGCTTGTTGCTTTAGAAAGATTGCAGGTGAATCTTATCTCCTTCCTTCAGCCGGCTCCGCCCTATCTATTCATCTCTTTTTTCAAATGGATATTTAGGGATCTCTTGTTCATAGATCTTGAAACCAGATCAATATCCATTTCTCAATAGATCTATCTATCGATAGAAAGATATAGATCTCTATCTGGCCATATCTAAATATGGAAGAACCAACACTTAAAGGGCGTACCAACGGAAGGTTCTCACCCTGTCCCCGACATTGTTCGATTCCCATCTCCCTCTTGTTGCTTAGGCAACTTAAACCCTCAACATAGTGAGGTGTGGGGCGAAAGGGGCCACCATTCTCTTTCTTTCTTCAACCGTTCCGATCAGCACAAGTGGGTTGGTTCGTTTCGTCCTTCTATCTACGCAATTCTCTGTCTTCGTTCGTGATCATGTTGGGCGAAAGGTAGTTGTAGAGGAGCGGCTGTGAAACGGTGATTCCCCCTTTCCATTGAAGTAGGGGGGGCCCCCTTCCCCACCATTCCGGCCTATTATTGATAGGGATTTTACCGATGCTGAAGGTAGCTTGCTTACCAAGCCACCCACTTGAGAAGCTAGTCGCCAGAAAGAAGCGACGAGGAAGCGAAGCTGTCTACGAAGCTTTGCTTCCCCTGTAGTCGTAGTATTCGGCTCGTCGCTATTTTGATTCAAAAGGTAACCGACTTTCTCTGGTTTCCGCAACCATAACCATTTGTCACTCCGATTACTTCATCCATAAACCTTTATTTATTATAGCGGTACGCTCTAATAAAAAGTCAAGGATAAGCTTGCATTCCAGAAGCGGTAGCTTCCCGCCTCCTTCATTCCTACTGCCTCCTTCGGTGAGAAGTTCCCTTCCCTTTTAAAAAATGCCGGATTGGTCTGCCTCAGCAAATGTACAAAGTGGAGCTGCCTGCTGTTTGGCTGATCCTCTTCTTCCCGGGTTGACCCAGAAGTAAAGTAAGAAGGAATGGAACCACTGGAGAGTCGTCTGCGGTTCACACTTGGGCAAAGACGACTTACTTTTGAAGCGGAACACGAACCTATTTCCGCTATTCCGGGTTCTTATTGAGCGTAGCGAAATCGAGGTTTATGATAAAGTCAGCGAAGTTTCTATAGTGTTCTACCTTTGTGTAGTCTCGGTCCACAGTGGAAGGCTCCGCACCTGAGCCTCGTTAGACTCAGCGGAAGTGTAAGGTGTAAGTGAAGAGAATAGAAGAGATGAAGTCCGTCCCTTAGCCTAGTCTATATCTACAGCTGACGCAACTCCGTACCGACG